GCTAGTGTAGCTTAATTTAAAGCATGGCACTGAAGATGCTAAGATGGAAATTAATTTTTTTCCGCAAGCATGTAAGGTTTGGTCCTGGCCTTAGTGTTAATTGTAACTAGAATTATACATGCAAGTTTCAGCTCTCCCGTGAGAATGCCCTAATTATTCTATTAAATAACTAGGAGCAGATATCAGGCACACACACACGTAGCCCAAGACATCTTGCTAAGCCACACCCCCAAGGGATTTCAGCAGTAATAAACATTGATTCCATAAGCACAAGCTTGACTCAGTTAAAGTTAACAGAGTTGGTTAATCTCGTGCCAGCCACCGCGGTTATACGAGTAACTCATATTAACACACCCCGGCGTAAAGAGTGATTAAAGAATGACCTCTAACTACTAAAGTTTAGACCTCATAAAACTGTTATACGTATCCATGAGTGGAATAAACAACAACGAAAGTGACTTTATATATTAAGGAACCTTGATGTCACGACAGTTGGGACCCAAACTAGGATTAGATACCCTACTATGCCCAACCACAAACTTAAACAACATCCCACTATATTGTTCGCCAGAGTACTACAAGCGCTAGCTTAAAACCCAAAGGACTTGGCGGTATCCCATACCCACCTAGAGGAGCCTGTTCTATAACTGATAATCCCCGTTCAACCTCACCACTTCTTGCCATTACCGTCTATATACCGCCGTCGTCAGCCCACCCTGTGAAGGACTAAAAGTAAGCAAAAAGAATAAAACTCCAAAACGTCAGGTCGAGGTGTAGCAAATGAAGTGGGAAGAAATGGGCTACATTTTTTTCCAAAAACATACGAATGGTGAACTGAAAACATACCTAAAGGTGGATTTAGCAGTAAGAGGAGATCAGAATACTCCCCTGAAATCGGCTCTGGGATAAGCACACACCGCCCGTCACTCTCCTCAAAAACAACCTATCCTTTTCCATAAACACATCTCTTTAATAAGAGGAGGCAAGTCGTAACATGGTAAGTGTACTGGAAAGTGCACTTGGAATCAAAATGTGGCTAAATTAGTAAAGCACCTCCCTTACACCGAGGAGATATTCGTGCAATTCGAATCATTTTGAACCTCAAAGCTAGCCTATATACTAATTTAACTAGACCTTATAAATCTAATCTACATTACAATTTCTAATCAAAACATTCTTAACCTTTTAGTATGGGTGACAGAACAATAACCCCAGCGCAATAGCTCATGTACCGCAAGGGAAAGCTGAAAAAGAAATGAAACAAATCATTAAAGTACTAAAAAGCAGAGATTATACCTCGTACCTTTTGCATCATGATTTAGCTAGAAAAACTAGGCAAAAAGACCTTAAGTCTATCTTCCCGAAACTAAACGAGCTACTCCGAAGCAGCACTATAGAGCTAACCCGTCTCTGTGGCAAAAGAGTGGGAAGACTTCCGAGTAGCGGTGAAAAGCCTACCGAGTTTAGTGATAGCTGGTTACCCAAGAAAAGAACTTTAGTTCTGCATTAATTTTTTACCATCTAAACAAGATTCACTTGTTAAAGGAACCTATAAGAATTAATAGTTATTTAGAAGAGGTACAACCCTTCTAAATCAAGATACAACTTTCTAAGGTGGGAAATGATCATAATTACTAAGGTCACCATCTCAGTGGGCCTAAAAGCAGCCATCTGTTAAGTAAGCGTCGCAGCTCTAATCTAATAATAACCTTTAATCCAGATATTCATTCACAACCCCCTTTATTCTATTGGGTTATTTTATATTTATATAAAAGAACTTATGCTAAAATGAGTAATAAAGAGAATAAATCTCTCCCGACACAAGTGTATGTCAGAAAGAATTAAATCGCTGATAATTAAACGACCCCAAACTGAGGTCATTATATCACTTAACCATTAACTAGAAAACCCTATTCTTACAATCGTTAACCCTACACAGGAGTGTCATCAGGAAAGATTAAAAGAAAATAAAGGAACTCGGCAAACACAAACTCCGCCTGTTTACCAAAAACATCGCCTCTTGATAAACCATAAGAGGTCCCGCCTGCCCTGTGACAATGTTTAACGGCCGCGGTATTTTGACCGTGCAAAGGTAGCGTAATCACTTGTCTTTTAAATGAAGACTCGTATGAAAGGCATCACGAGAGTTTAACTGTCTCTATTTTCTAATCAATGAAATTGATCTATTCGTGCAGAAGCGAATATAATAACATCAGACGAGAAGACCCTATGGAGCTTCAAACACTTAAATTAATTATGTAACCATCCACTTCCCAGGATATAAACAAAATATACAATACTCCTAGTTTAACTGTTTTTGGTTGGGGTGACCAAGGGGAAAAACAAATCCCCCTCATCGATTGAGTACTAAGTACTTAAAAATTAGAATAACAGTTCTAATTAATAAAATATTTATCGAAAAATGACCCAGGACTTCCTGATCAATGAACCAAGTTACCCTAGGGATAACAGCGCAATCCTTTCTCAGAGTCCCTATCGAAGAAAGGGTTTACGACCTCGATGTTGGATCAGGACATCCTAATGGTGCAACCGCTATTAAGGGTTCGTTTGTTCAACGATTAACAGTCCTACGTGATCTGAGTTCAGACCGGAGAAATCCAGGTCAGTTTCTATCTATGAATATACTTTTCCTAGTACGAAAGGACCGGAAAAGTAGGGCCAATGCCACTAGCACGCCCTATTTTCATCTATTGAATAAAACTAAAATAGATAAGAAAAGATCACCTAGTGCCCAAAAAAAGGGTTGTTGAGGTGGCAGAGCCTGGTAAATGCAAAAGACCTAAGTCCTTTAATCCAGAGGTTCAAATCCTCTCCTCAACTATGCTCCAACCCATTTTACTCTATTTAATTAATCCCCTTGCCTATATTATCCCAATCCTTTTAGCCACAGCCTTCCTCACATTAATTGAACGAAAAATTCTTGGCTACATACAATTCCGCAAAGGTCCAAACATTGTTGGACCCTATGGTTTACTCCAACCTATTGCAGATGGCCTAAAACTATTTATTAAAGAACCCGTTCGTCCATCAATATCCTCCCCACTCCTATTTCTAATCACCCCTACAATAGCTCTAACACTAGCCTTACTCATATGAATGCCCCTCCCTCTTCCTCACTCAATTATTAATCTCAACCTGGGTTTATTATTCATTCTAGCAATCTCAAGCCTCACCGTTTACACTATCCTAGGATCTGGATGAGCATCTAACTCAAAATATGCTCTAATAGGAGCATTACGTGCCGTAGCACAAACCATCTCATACGAAGTAAGCTTAGGCCTCATTCTTCTGTCAATAATCGTATTCGCTGGAGGATTTACCCTTCATACATTTAACCTAGCTCAAGAAACTATCTGACTCTTAATCCCAGGTTGACCATTAGCCCTAATATGATACATTTCAACTCTAGCAGAAACCAATCGAGCTCCATTCGACCTAACAGAAGGAGAATCAGAACTAGTATCAGGATTTAACATTGAATATGCAGGAGGTCCATTTGCCCTATTCTTCCTAGCCGAATACACTAACATCCTATTAATAAATACCCTATCAGTCATCTTATTCATAGGAACTTCCTATAATCCTCTCTTCCCACAAATCTCAACACTTAGCCTCATAATAAAAGCTACATTACTAACACTTATCTTCCTATGAATTCGAGCATCCTACCCCCGTTTCCGCTATGATCAACTTATACATTTAGTCTGAAAAAATTTCCTGCCACTCACCTTAGCAATTATCCTATGACATATAGCCCTACCTCTCGCCACATCAAGCCTACCCCCAATCACTTAAGGAAGCGTGCCTGAATTAAAGGACCACTTTGATAGAGTGGATAATGAAAGTTAAAACCTCTCCACTTCCTTCTAGAAAAATAGGATTCGAACCTATATCTAAGAGATCAAAACCCTTCGTGTTTCCTGTTACACTATTCCCTAGTAAAGTCAGCTAATAAAGCTTTTGGGCCCATACCCCAACCATGTTGGTTAAAATCCTTCCTTTACTAATGAACCCTACTGTACTAACCATCTTAATTTCAAGTTTAGGTCTAGGAACTACCCTCACATTCATTGGATCACATTGACTCCTAGTATGAATAGGCCTTGAAATCAATACTCTAGCCATTATCCCCCTAATAATCCGCCAACATCATCCACGAGCAGTAGAAGCTACTACAAAATACTTCATTACCCAAGCAACTGCCTCCGCTTTATTATTATTTGCTAGCATCACAAATGCTTGAACTTCAGGTGAATGAAGTTTAACTGAAATAATTAATCCAACCTCTGCCACACTAGCATTAACCGCACTTGCCCTAAAAATCGGTCTCGCACCACTACACTTTTGACTACCTGAAGTCCTTCAAGGTCTAGACCTCACTACAGGACTTATCCTATCAACCTGACAAAAACTAGCTCCATTCGCTATTTTACTTCAACTATATCCCCTACTCAACCCTAACCTATTATTATCTCTTGGAATTCTCTCAACAATCATTGGAGGATGAGGAGGACTTAACCAAACACAATTACGAAAAATCCTAGCCTACTCATCAATCGCAAACCTTGGATGAATAATTACAATTTTACACTATGCCCCCAATCTCACCTTACTTAACCTTATTCTATATATTACCATAACACTCACAACCTTCCTCCTATTTAAAATTTTTAACTCAACTAAAATCAATTCAATCGCCTCATCATCAACCAAATCCCCCCTCCTATCCATCATCACTTTACTAACCCTCCTCTCCCTAGGAGGGTTACCCCCACTTTCCGGATTTATACCTAAATGACTAATTCTCCAAGAATTAACAAAACAAAGTCTATTTATCCCAGCTACTATCATAGCTCTAATAGCCCTTCTTAGTTTATTCTTCTACTTACGTTTATGTTACGCTACAACACTAACTATAAACCCTAACCCAACCAATATATCATCATCTTGACGAATAAAACCCAACCATCCAACCCTCATCCTATTAACCTCAGCAACCTTATCTATTCTCCTCCTCCCTTTAACACCTATAATCTTCACCCTCATCTCATAGAAATTTAGGTTAACAACAGACCAAAAGCCTTCAAAGCTTTAAGTAGAAGTGAAAATCCTCTAATTTCTGCTAAGACTTGCAAGACTTTATCTCACATCTTCTGAATGCAACTCAGATGCTTTAATTAAGCTAAAACCTTCTAGATAGGCAGGCCTCGATCCTACAAAACCTTAGTTAACAGCTAAGTGTTTAATCCAGCGAACTTCTATCTAAGCTTTCTCCCGCCGCCATAGACAAAGGCGGGAGAAAGCCCCGGGAGGGAATAAACCTCCGTCTTTGGATTTGCAATCCAACGTAAACAGCTACTTCAAGGCTTTGATAAGAAGAGGACTCTGACCTCTGTAAACGGAGCTACAATCCGCCGCTTATTCTCAGCCATCTTACCTGTGGCAATTAATCGTTGACTATTTTCTACTAACCACAAAGATATTGGCACCCTTTACCTAATTTTTGGTGCATGAGCAGGTATAGTCGGAACAGCCCTAAGTCTCCTAATTCGAGCTGAACTTGGGCAACCTGGATCACTTTTAGGGGATGATCAGATTTATAATGTAATCGTAACCGCTCACGCTTTTGTAATAATCTTTTTTATAGTTATACCAATTATAATTGGTGGTTTCGGAAATTGACTAGTTCCTCTAATAATTGGTGCACCAGACATAGCCTTTCCACGAATAAATAACATAAGTTTCTGACTTCTTCCACCATCATTTCTTCTCCTTCTCGCCTCTGCTGGAGTAGAAGCTGGGGCAGGTACTGGTTGAACAGTGTATCCTCCATTAGCTAGCAACTTAGCACATGCTGGACCATCTGTTGATTTAGCCATTTTCTCTCTTCACTTAGCTGGTGTTTCATCAATTTTAGCTTCAATTAATTTTATTACAACTATTATTAATATAAAACCACCAGCCATTTCCCAATATCAAACACCATTATTTGTTTGATCTATTCTTGTAACCACTATTCTTCTTCTCCTTTCACTTCCAGTCCTTGCAGCAGGGATTACAATATTACTTACAGATCGTAACCTCAATACCACATTCTTTGATCCTGCAGGTGGAGGAGATCCAATCCTTTATCAACATTTATTTTGATTTTTCGGTCATCCTGAAGTTTATATTTTAATTTTACCTGGTTTTGGAATAATCTCACATGTAGTAGCCTATTATTCAGGTAAAAAAGAACCATTCGGATATATGGGTATAGTTTGAGCAATAATAGCAATTGGTCTACTTGGTTTTATTGTATGAGCTCATCATATATTCACAGTAGGAATAGATGTAGATACCCGAGCTTATTTCACCTCTGCAACAATAATCATTGCTATTCCTACAGGTGTTAAAGTCTTTAGCTGACTAGCAACCCTTCATGGAGGATCTATTAAATGAGATACTCCTCTACTCTGAGCTTTAGGGTTTATTTTCCTTTTTACAGTAGGTGGTTTAACAGGAATTGTCTTAGCTAACTCCTCATTAGACATTGTTCTTCATGATACTTATTATGTAGTAGCCCATTTCCACTATGTTCTTTCAATAGGAGCAGTATTCGCTATTATGGCAGGCCTTATTCACTGATTTCCTTTAATCTCTGGTTTTACTCTTCATCAAACCTGAACAAAAATCCAATTTACAGTTATATTTATCGGAGTAAATTTAACCTTCTTCCCTCAACACTTTTTAGGTCTCGCAGGTATACCACGACGATATTCAGATTATCCAGACGCATATACTCTATGAAATGCAATTTCATCAATTGGCTCCCTAATTTCTCTCATTGCCGTAATTATATTACTATTTATTATTTGAGAAGCATTTGCCTCAAAACGAGAAGTATTATCCGTTGAACTTCCACATACAAATGTAGAATGATTACATGGTTGTCCTCCTCCCTATCACACCTACGAAGAACCAGCATTTGTTCAAGTCCAACGACCCTCTTTTTAACAAGAAAGGAAGGAATTGAACCCCCATATACTGGTTTCAAGCCAGCCACATCACCACTCTGTCACTTTCTTTATAAGATACTAGTAAAATATATTACACTGCCTTGTCGGGACAAAATTGTGAGTTAAACTCTCACGTATCTTATTTCACAATGGCACACCCCTCACAATTAGGATTCCAAGATGCAGCCTCCCCAGTTATGGAAGAACTTATTCATTTTCACGACCACACATTAATAATTGTATTCTTAATTAGTACTCTAGTTCTCTATATTATTACAGCAATAGTTACAACTAAACTTACAAATAAATATATTCTTGACTCCCAAGAAATCGAAATCGTTTGAACCATCTTACCTGCTATTATCCTTATCATAATCGCTCTCCCATCACTACGAATTTTATACCTTATAGACGAAATCAATGATCCACATCTAACTATTAAAGCCATAGGTCATCAATGATACTGAAGTTATGAATATACAGACTATGAAGACCTAGGATTTGATTCTTATATAATTCAAACTCAAGACTTAACCCCAGGCCAATTCCGTTTATTAGAAACAGACCATCGTATAGTAGTACCCATAGAATCACCTATTCGAGTCCTAGTATCAGCAGAAGACGTCCTACATTCATGAGCCGTTCCAGCTTTAGGCGTAAAAATAGATGCCGTCCCAGGACGACTTAATCAAACTGCCTTTATTGTCTCACGTCCTGGTGTCTATTATGGTCAATGTTCAGAAATTTGTGGTGCTAATCACAGTTTTATACCTATCGTAGTAGAAGCAGTTCCTTTAGAACACTTCGAAGCCTGATCTTCATCAATATTAGAAGAAGCCTCATTAAGAAGCTAAACTGGGCCTAGCATTAGCCTTTTAAGCTAAATATTGGTGATTCCCAACCACCCTTAATGATATGCCTCAATTAAATCCTAACCCATGATTTTTAATCTTATTATTCTCATGAATTATCTTCCTTACTATTTTACCAAATAAAATTATAAATCACCTATTCAACAATGATCCAACTCTAAAAAGTACTGAAAAACCTAAACCCAATCCCTGAAACTGACCATGATTATAAGCTTCTTTGATCAATTCTTAAGCCCATCACTTGTTGGAATTCCCCTCATTGCCCTAGCAATCTTAATTCCATGATTAACCTTTCCAACCCCAACTAACCGATGATTAAATAACCGTCTAATTACCCTCCAAGCCTGATTTATTAACCGCTTTGTTTATCAACTCATACAACCAATTAACCTTGGAGGACATAAATGAGCCATATTACTAACAGCTCTAATACTTTTCCTAATCACCATTAACCTCTTAGGTCTTCTCCCATATACATTCACTCCTACAACACAACTTTCTCTAAATATAGCATTCGCCCTTCCACTATGACTTACAACTGTATTAATCGGTATATTAAACCAACCTACAATTGCATTAGGTCACCTTCTTCCAGAAGGAACACCAACTCCTTTAATTCCAATCCTTATTATTATCGAAACTATCAGCCTATTTATTCGACCATTAGCTTTAGGAGTCCGACTAACTGCCAATTTAACAGCAGGCCATCTTCTAATACAACTAATTGCCACTGCAGCATTTGTCCTCTTGACTATCATACCAACTGTAGCCTTATTAACTTCTATAATCCTATTCTTATTAACAATTCTAGAAGTAGCCGTAGCAATAATCCAAGCATATGTATTCGTCCTCCTACTAAGCTTATATTTACAAGAAAACGTATAATGGCTCACCAAGCACATGCATATCACATAGTTGACCCAAGCCCATGACCCTTAACAGGAGCTACCGCTGCCCTTCTTATAACATCAGGTTTAGCCATCTGATTCCATTTCCACTCACTTCTTCTCCTTTATTTAGGATTAACCCTCCTTTTCCTAACAATAGTCCAATGGTGACGTGATGTTATTCGAGAAGGAACATTCCAAGGCCACCACACCCCTCCTGTACAAAAAGGCCTTCGTTACGGAATAATCTTATTCATCACATCAGAAGTTTTCTTCTTCTTAGGATTTTTCTGAGCCTTTTACCATTCCAGCCTTGCACCAACCCCTGAATTAGGCGGATGCTGACCACCAACAGGAATTAATCCTTTAGATCCATTTGAAGTCCCACTCTTAAATACTGCAGTACTTCTGGCTTCAGGAGTAACCGTAACTTGAGCCCACCATAGCTTAATAGAAGGTAACCGAAAAGAAGCAATCCAAGCTCTCACTTTAACTATCATTCTAGGAGTTTACTTCACATCTCTTCAAGCCATAGAATATTACGAAGCACCATTTACTATCGCCGACGGAGTTTACGGAACAACATTTTATGTTGCTACAGGATTCCACGGCCTCCATGTTATTATTGGTTCAACATTTTTAGCAGTTTGTCTTATACGACAAGTCCAATATCACTTTACATCAGAACATCATTTCGGCTTCGAAGCCGCAGCATGATACTGACATTTCGTAGATGTAGTGTGATTATTCCTTTATGTATCCATCTATTGATGAGGCTCATAATTGCTTTTCTAGTATAAATTAGTACAAGTGATTTCCAATTACTTAATCTTGGTTAAAACCCAAGGAAAAGTAATGAACCTCATCATGTCGTCTGTCGCGACCACGGCCCTGGTTTCCCTAATCCTCGCTTTAATCGCATTTTGATTACCGTCATTAAACCCAGATAATGAAAAATTATCTCCTTATGAATGTGGTTTTGACCCACTAGGAAGTGCCCGCCTCCCCTTCTCTCTACGTTTCTTCTTAGTAGCAATTCTATTCCTCCTATTTGACTTAGAAATTGCTCTCTTATTACCATTACCTTGAGGAAATCAATTATTAACACCACTCTCCACACTTCTTTGAGCAACAATCATTCTAATTTTACTTACCTTAGGTCTTATCTACGAATGATTTCAAGGAGGACTTGAATGAGCAGAATAGATGTTTAGTCCAAACCAAGACCACTAATTTCGGCTTAGTCAATTATGGTGAAAATCCATAAACATCTTATGTCCCCTATATATTTCAGTTTTACCTCAGCATTCATCCTAGGCTTAATAGGTCTTGCATTTAACCGCTCACATCTTTTATCCGCCCTTCTATGCCTTGAAGGTATAATACTTACCTTATTCATCGCTACTGCTATTTGATCTATGACATTAAACTCTACCTCCAGCTCTATTATCCCTATAATCCTCTTAACATTTTCTGCTTGCGAAGCCAGTGCAGGATTAGCCATCTTAGTTGCTACTTCCCGTTCACACGGCTCCGACAAACTACAAAACCTCAACCTCCTCCAATGTTAAAAATCCTAATTCCAACAATCATACTATTTCCTACTACCTGATTTTCTCACAAAAAATGACTATGAACCACTACCTCTATCCATAGTCTTCTTATTGCTACAACAAGCCTATTCTGATTCAAATGAAATTCAGATATTGGCTGAGACTTTTCCAATCAATATTTAGCCATTGATCCTTTATCTACTCCACTGCTCATCCTCACATGCTGACTCTTACCATTAATAATCTTAGCTAGTCAAAATCACATTTCCCAAGAACCCCTAACCCGACAACGAACTTATATTTCCCTCCTAATTTCCCTACAATTTTTCCTCATTATAGCTTTCTCTGCAACAGAAATAATTTTATTTTATATTATATTTGAAGCCACACTTATCCCAACACTTATTATCATCACACGATGAGGCAATCAAACAGAGCGCTTAAACGCAGGAACTTATTTCTTATTCTATACCCTAATTGGGTCCCTCCCCCTACTCATTGCCCTCCTATCTATACAAAATAACCTTGGTACCCTCTCAATATTTATTATTCAACACTCTCAATATACCAACCTCCATTCATGAGCAGACAAATTCTGATGAACTGCCTGCATTATTGCCTTTCTTGTTAAAATACCACTCTATGGAGTTCACCTTTGACTACCAAAAGCTCACGTCGAAGCCCCAATTGCTGGTTCAATAATCCTAGCTGCTGTCCTACTAAAACTAGGAGGTTATGGGATAATACGAATTATTATTATACTTAACTCTCTTACCAAAGAAATAGCCTACCCATTTTTAATCCTAGCCATCTGAGGCATCGTAATAACTAGCTCTATTTGTTTACGACAAACAGATTTAAAATCTCTTATTGCTTATTCCTCAGTAAGTCATATAGGCCTTGTCGCAGCAGCTATTCTCATCCAAACCCCATGAAGTTTCGCAGGAGCAACAACATTAATAATTGCCCATGGTCTAATCTCATCAGCCCTATTCTGTTTAGCTAACACTAATTATGAACGTATTCACAGTCGAACTCTTCTTCTAGCTCGAGGAATCCAAATCATTCTCCCACTTATAGCAACCTGATGATTTCTCGCCAACCTTGCCAATCTCGCCCTACCTCCATCTCCAAACCTCATAGGAGAACTCTTCATCATCACATCCTTATTTAACTGATCTAATTGAACCTTAATCCTCACAGGCTCTGGAGTATTAATTACAGCATCCTACTCTCTCTACATATTCCTTATAACTCAACGAGGAATAACACCCAACCATCTCCTCTCACTTAACCCCTCCCATACACGAGAACATCTTCTCCTCAGTCTCCACATCATACCTGTACTATTACTAATCCTTAAACCAGAACTTATCTGAGGCTGAACATTCTGTATTTATAGTTTAACTAAAACATTAGATTGTGGTTCTAAAGACAAAAGTTAAAATCTTTTTATTTACCGAGAGAGGTCCGGGACACGAAGATCTGCTAATTCTTCCTATCATGGTTCAAGTCCATGACTCACTCGGCCCTTGAAAGATAATAGTAATCTATTGGTCTTAGGAACCAAAAACTCTTGGTGCAACTCCAAGCAAGAGCTATGAATATTATCTTTAACTCATCCTTCCTCTTAATCTTTATTATCCTCGCCTTTCCATTAATTTCCTCCCTCTCACCTAAAGAACTTAAACCAAATTGATCATCCTTATATGTAAAAACTGCTGTAAAAATCTCCTTTTTTATTAGTTTAATTCCCTTATTTATTTTTCTCGACCAAGGTTTAGAATCAATCACTACCAACTGAAATTGAATAAACATAGGCCCATTTGACATCAACATAAGCTTCAAATTCGACTTATATTCAATCATCTTCACACCCGTAGCTCTATACGTCACCTGATCCATTCTCGAATTCGCTCTCTGATATATACACTCCGACCCCAACATAAATCGCTTTTTTAAATATCTCCTACTATTCCTAATCTCAATAATTATCCTAGTTACCGCTAACAACATATTTCAATTATTTATTGGCTGAGAAGGAGTTGGAATTATATCCTTCCTACTTATCGGTTGATGATATAGCCGAGCAGACGCCAACACAGCAGCACTACAAGCCGTTATCTATAATCGAATCGGCGACATTGGACTAATCTTAAGTATAGCCTGATTAGCTACTAACCTCAACTCATGAGAAATCCATCAACTCTTTATTTTATCAAAAGACAAAGACCTAACTCTACCACTCCTTGGCCTCGTATTAGCTGCAGCTGGAAAATCAGCACAATTTGGCTTACATCCATGATTGCCCTCAGCCATAGAAGGCCCTACACCAGTATCAGCATTGCTCCATTCAAGCACAATAGTTGTAGCAGGTATCTTCCTCTTAATTCGCCTCCATCCCCTTATTCAAGATAATAAACCAATCCTAACAACCTGCCTATGCTTAGGAGCACTTACTACCCTCTTCACAGCCGCATGTGCCCTAACCCAAAATGATATCAAAAAAATCATTGCCTTCTCAACATCAAGCCAACTAGGACTGATAATAGTTACCATCGGTCTTAACCAACCTCAACTAGCCTTTCTCCATATCTGTACCCACGCTTTCTTTAAGGCAATACTCTTTCTTTGCTCCGGATCAATTATTCATAGCCTTAATGACGAACAAGATATTCGAAAAATAGGAGGTCTTCACAAGCTTTTACCATTTACTTCAACCTCCCTAACAATTGGTAGCCTAGCCCTTACAGGTATACCATTTCTATCAGGCTTCTTTTCAAAAGACGCCATCATTGAATCTATAAACACTTCCCACTTAAACGCCTGAGCCCTAATCCTCACCCTTGTAGCAACATCCTTCACAGCCATCTATAGCCTCCGCCTCATCTTCTTTGCACTAATAAATTATCCCCGATTCAATACACTCTCCCCAATTAATGAAAACAATCCATCAGTAATTAACCCTATCAAACGCCTTGCTTACGGAAGCATTATCGCCGGCCTAATCATCACCCTTAACCTTACCCCAACAAAAACCCAAATTATAACCATATCTCCCTTACTCAAATTATCCGCCCTATTAGTTACAATTATAGGCCTCCTCTTAGCCCTCGAACTTACTAACCTCACTAATTCCCACTTCAAAATTAACCCTATACTCTACCCCCACCACTTCTCTAATATATTAGGTTACTTCCCCTCTACCATTCACCGACTTCTCCCAAAAACCAGCCTAAACTGAGCCCAACATATTTCAACACATCTAATTGACCTAACTTGAAATGAAAAAATTGGACCCAAAAGCAACCTCATCCAACAAACACCTCTTATTAAATTATCTACTAAGCCACAACAAGGTTTCATTAAAACTTACCTAACACTTCTATTTCTAACATTAACCCTAATTACCCTAATCATCACCACCTAACTACTCGTAAAGCACCTCAAGATAAACCTCGAGTTAACTCTAACACCACAAACAAAGTTAACAATAATACTCAACCCCCTAAAACTAACATTCAACCCCCATCAGAATACAACAAAGCAACCCCTCAAAAATCCCCCCGTACTATATCCAAACTACTTATTTCCTCTACCCCAGTTCAATACAAACCCCATCCCTCGACTATAAAATACTTACCAACCACAAATAATCCTACTAAATAAAATCCAACATACAACAACACCGATCAATCTCCTCATGCCTCTGGATAAGGCTCTGCAGCTAAAGCTGCAGTATAAGCAAAAACTACCAACATCCCTCCCAAATAAATTAAAAATAAAACTAATGACATAAAAGATCCACCATGCCCTACTAACAAACCACATCCAACCCCTGCAGCAATAACTAAACCTAAAGCAGCATAATAAGGAGAAGGATTAGATGCTACACCTATTAAACCCAAAATTAAACCAATTATTATTACAAACATAAAATATATCATTATTCCTACCTGGACTTTAACCAAGACCAATAACTTGAAAAACTATCGTTGTTCATTCAACTATAAGAACTAATGGCCATTAACATCCGAAAAACCCACCCACTCTTAAAAATCATAAACCATGCCCTAGTTGACTTACCAGCTCCATCTAATATTTCATTATGATGAAACTTTGGCTCGCTTCTAGGACTATGTTTAATCATCCAAATTCTCACAGGACTCTTCCTAGCCATACACTACACCGCAGACATCTCTATGGCCTTCTCCTCAGTAGTCCATATTTGCCGCGACGTTAACTATGGCTGACTTATCCGTAACATCCATGCTAACGGAGCCTCACTATTCTTTATCTGCGTCTATCTTCATATTGCCCGAGGATTATACTACGGCTCCTATCTTTATAAAGAAACATGAAATATCGGTGTAATTCTTCTTTTCCTATTAATAGCAACAGCCTTTGTCGGCTATGTTCTACCATGAGGACAAATATCCTTCTGAGGAGCTACAGTCATTACCAACCTCCTATCCGCATTCCCTTATATCGGAGACATATTAGTACAATGAATCTGAGGGGGCTTCTCAGTAGACAATGCCACCCTCACACGTTTCTTTGCCTTCCACTTCCTACTCCCATTCCTAATCTTAGCCCTAACAATAATTCACCTCCTATTCCTTCATGAAACAGGCTCTAACAACCCTCTAGGTATCAACTCTGACGCAGACAAAATCTCATTTCACCCTTACTTCTCTTACAAAGACCTACTTGGTTTCTTCGTCATAATCTTCTTCTTAGCCGCATTAGCCCTATTTATACCTAACCTTTTAGGAGATGCTGAAAACTTTATCCCAGCAAACCCACTTGTTACTCCACCTCATATTAAACCCGAATGATACTTCTTATTCGCCTATGCAATCCTACGTTCAATTCCTAATAAACTAGGAGGAGTCCTAGCTCTCCTATTCTCCATCTTTATCCTTATATTAGTTCCTCTCCTCCACACCTCCAAACAACGAAGTACCATCTTCCGACCCTTAACACAAATCTTCTTCTGACTTCTCGTAGCTAATTCAATCATTTTAACTTGAATTGGAGGTCAACCCGTAGAACAACCATTCATTATAGTAGGACAAATCGCCTCAATCTCCTACTTTTCCTTATTTCTTATTATCATACCATTCACTAGCTGATGAGAAAACAAAATCCTCAGCCTAAATTAGTTTTGGTAGCTTAACTAAAAAGCGTCGACCTTGTAAGTCGAAGACCGAGGGTGCAAACCCCTCCCAAAACATATCAGGGAAAGGAGGGTCAAACTCCTGCCCTTGGCTCCCAAAGCCAAGATTCTGCCTAAACTGCCCCCTGATTGCTATTATAACGTACAAATGCTGAATTTAAAAAATTCAGTTTTTGTACGTCAGAGTGACATATTAATGATATGGCCCACATACCTTAATATACCACATAATACCCTCATTCCATAATAGCTATAACAGATATAGTTCTACCATATAGCATATACTATGCTTAATACTCATTACTCGATATTCCCCTATATCATTACATACTATGTTTAATCCACATTAATCTACTGTCAGCTATTTCATTACATTATATTATTTAACCCTCATTAACCTATAATCAATAATTTCATAGCATAATATTTTTCACTTAACCCTACTTTACATAGTATTATTTAATGCCGTTGGTAAGAAACCCCCATTAACCTATCGAATGAAAAAAATTGTACGGTTTGTGGTACATTACTGTTTTATCCCCTAATATTGATCAAACCTGACATTTGATTATGGTTGAGCTTCATATAATCCTTGATCGCGTCAAGAATGCCAGTCCTCTAGTTCCCTTTAATGGCATATTTATCCTTGATCGTCTCAAGATTTATCTTCCGCCCTGGTTTTTTAGTTCGGTATGAAGCAAATCGCTATTCCCCGGAAGGGCTCATCTGGTTCATTAAGGTAGACTTGAGCTATCCTCGACACTTTTCTTATCATATCTCATTACTTATCATTCAGGAGATTAGATTGTCAAACTCAGCATCACCGAAAGGCATCAGAATTAATCAGGTTATGAAGGGCCAGTTTGGTTTTTTTGATTAATGCGGCAAACGAGTAGAAAAAACATTGTGATTAACCCTCTCGGAAAGAAACCTCCTATAATAGTGCGTGTACAATGCATTTCATTATTCTAATACATTCTTCATTTTATCTGGCATAATTATTTCTATTATTAGGTTCACCCCGGGTTTGGAAAAAAAATCGAATCTTTTAAAAAAAAAAAGTTTTTTCGGTAAAAACCCCCCTCCCCCTTAATATACACGGTTGTCTCGAAAAACCCCTAAAACGAGGGCCGACGTATATTTTTCCTATAGAATTGTTGTGATAATTTCTCTATATATAATGTAACAATGTGAT